TGATCTATTCCATAACATACAAATTGGAAAGTTATACAGTCACCATAAAAAAAACTTATTCATAGAAATCACAAAACAGAGATCCTTGGCTCTGATGTTTCAAACCGCTCTGCTCTATTCTTTTTTATTATTATTATTATGTTTTTGAAGACTTGAATCTATTGATTAATTCATAGTTTCTGTCGTTTCTCCAAAATATTAACTCTTACGAAAAACAAGAAATAAGGAATCAATCGATTTTTGGATAATCCATATTATTATATTATATGGATTTATATTTATACAGATAAAACTATACAGATAAAACAGATAAAAATTTATACAGATAAAACAGATAAAAATTTATACAGATAAAACAGATAAAACATCCTGCAAATCATTTTTATACTAATAGAACCTTACTCTCTCAAAAATCTAAAGATAAAATAAAAACTGTGATGAGATAATAAATAAGAATTTGGATGTGCGTCAAAATCTAATCTGCTTTTCAACCGGGAGGGTCAAAGTTTTTTTTGTTTGAATCATTTTTCTTTTATTAAGTTATAAGTTGAAAAGTTCATTAAATAATTGAAGAAGTTCTATTTATTCAATGAATTACTCCCCCCTAACCCCTTTCGTTTGTCCACTACTTCTTATAAATCTAAACAAAAGGTTTCGATAAACCCGAAAAAGAAGGAATAGTAATCTTTGACGAACAGACGAAGGGGATAAAAAATTATTATTATTTCAATACAAGACGACACAAGAAAGGATTTTCCGACCTTTCTTGTGTCGAGTAGAAGCTTAGGAAGAATAGTAATTCCTACTGGTGGAAGTATTTTTTTCTTCCGTTTACCCCGACCATTCCTTGTATTCTCTTCCTTTGTATTTGTATTCCTATTGTCTATTACTAGGAATGGGATGGATACAAGTAATGAATTCAAGACATCCTGCGAAAACAGTATAAACAAAGCAAGCAAAAAGGTTTACAGAATTTTTTGATCATACAGAATTGTAGAATTGTATCGATCGGAAATAAAAAAATTCGGCGCTTTTTACCAGCTCCGTGGTAAAGAATCTATGGATCTAGAAATTCATTTCGTACAATTGAACCTTTTCAAACTGTTTCTTTTTAAGAACCAAAAAAATTTGTGCCAAAATAACGGATGCCAAGAAGAACAAAAGGCCTTGGATGCGTAATGGATCTTGAAGCACTATTTCCGCATCTCCCTGACCAAATCCTCCCACATTAGGATTGCTTGTTAATGGTTGATCAAGCTTGATGGATTCACCCTCTGAAACAAGAAGTTCTGGTCCTGGAGGTATAATATCAACCCCTTGATGTCCATCCGATGCATCAACTATGGTTATTTCATATCCCCCCTTTTCTTTACGTACTATTCTACTTACTATTCCTGCTGATGTCGCATTATAGACTGTATTGTTACTCTTGCTCCCATCCGGATAAATCTGACCCCTTCCCCTATTCCCACCTACATATATGGGATATTTTAAGAAGTGAACGTCTTTTTTCGTAGCAGGGTCGGGGGAGAGAATGGGAAAGACAATTTCACTATATTTCTGACCGGGAACAGGACCTATCACAAGAATATTTTTTTTAGTAGGACGATAACTCTGAAAAGCTAGATTTCCCGTCTTTTCTTTCATTTCGGGAGAAATACGATCTGGGGGGGCTAATTCGAATCCCTCGGGTAAAATAAGAACAGCCCCCACATTCAAAGCCCCCTTTTTACCATTAGCAAGAACTTGTTTCAGTTGCATATCATAAGGGATTCGAACAACTGCTTCAAATACAGTATCAGGAAGCACAGCTTGCGGAACTTCAATATCCACGGGCTTATTAGCTAAATGGCAATTGGCACATACAATTCGTCCAGTTGCTTCTCGTGGATTTTCATAACCCTGCTGCGCAAAAATGGGATATGCATTTGAAATAGATGCCCGAGTTATTACATATATCATAATCGATACAGAAATGGATCGAGTCATCTGTTCCTTTACCCAAGAAAAAGTATTTCTATTTTGCATGGTCCAATCGTTGATCCCGGAATTTCTACAATAAATTAGAAAGGTAGCTAGCTAGTATAGTTCCCTATCCACGAGTCTGCCATTGTACTGGAATAATTGTACAAATATAGGACGAATAACTTGACCAGGTAAACAGGTAGAAGTATAAAGAATCAGTAAGATTGAAAATACTTTCCTTATACACGAAGAAACATTCTAATTTGATTCATATCATTCAATGAATGAGTTCTTCATTCATTCATTGAATGATAAATGACTACAAGTGAAGGAGATACACGATTTAAATAATGGAAGATCCAATATTTCACAATTGTATCTAGAATAACTGGAAAAGTGGAAACAAGACCAGATATAATTTGATCATTATGAGCCAATCCAAAATCGTTGTAGACCGAACCAATTATAAGTTCCCAACCATGGGTCGAGTGAAATCCAATCCATAAATCAGTAACTAAAAGAATTGAAAAAGCTTTTATTGTGTCACTTAAATTATAGAGAAATTCCTGAACCCAAGAATTAAGAATTCTAAGTTCTTCATTACCCAGAATAAAATAACCACTTAGAATAGCGAAACATATTATATTTGTCGAGAAATGCAAAATGATATGTAGATTATACTCATTGTGTGTTTTGATCAATTGTATCGTTTCCTTGTGTATTTCTATACGAAGCTTTTGTATATGTGTGTCCGGGTACTCCTTTATCATTTCGTCCAACAGGAATAGTTCTTCTAATTCTATGAATCTGTCTAGAATGTTTTTCTCTTGAATATTATTCAAAAAAGTTTCGGATTGCCGGGTATTCCACCAATTAGTAATCCAAGGTTCCAGACTTTTCTTAAATGAGAGAGAGACCCACCAGGGCAAAAATACTATAGATATGAGATATGGGAGGGAAGTCAATGTGTGTGTGTGTTTTTTTTCATTTTGTATATGTGAATTGTTAATGAATTTACTTCATTCGTCTATTCTATCTGATATTTCTCCGAAGCACGAATTCTATAACAAGGTATCGAACCTATAAATCTATTCCCATTTTTGTCTTAAAATTTCGTCCTTGGATCTAGATATAGAAATAGAATAAGGGTCCTTTTCGGCTAAGATATATATAGAATTCCCGGAGATATCTCAATTGGGAAAATTCGAACTAATTTCATCTAAATTTGATTATATCCGTTCGATGAATACTCGAAAACCTACTGGAAGTCACGAATATTCGTCGGATTTCGAGACGAAAAAACTCCCCTCGCATCAATTCATTATTTAGAAATGAATCACCATATAACCAAAGCCCGGAAATAACGTATTAATTAAAATTCTTGAACCTAAAAAGAAAAATTCTATATTACGATTACAAAATCCAAGTTCGGATATATTTGATGAAGCATACTTATTAGATTCTAATTATAGTAGATAATACTTTTGACTAGTATAAAATATAAAATGACTAGTATAAAATATAAAATGACTAGTATAAAATATAAAAAAATGGAGTTGGTTTACAAAAAATTGCTTTTGATTATAGTTGTTGTTCCATATACGTTCTCCTGCTTTTGTTTTATTCTATGTGGTCTCCTCGACAACGGAACGGGAAAAAATTTAATATGTTTCGCTCGAATGAACATTCTGCGGAAACTTAAGTTGTCTTAAAAGGGGAATTCACAAGTGTCTTTTCTCATGCTGGGAAGACATTTATTCTTCAGTTCATTTCAAAATATTTCAATTGGTACGCGCAAGAAATAGGCCGATTCAGCAGCTTTTTGTTCAATTTCTCGTGGAGTCAAATTATCATCAGTACGAGTCAATGGAATGGCTCCCTGGCCTCTGATTTCCATATAAAGGACACGACGAGGATAAAGACCCTCTTTAATCTCCATTCTAATGGATTGTATATCTCTCATAAGGAAACGAAGGAAAATGCGACGATTTATTCCCGGAAATCCCCAACGAAAAATACATACTATTCCTTCTTTTCTATCAAAGCGGTCATAACCACTACCTACATTCCACGAAATTGTGCACCACAAATAGGAGCTAATGAATAGACCTGCAATCCCATAAAAAGACATCACAATCCCTTGTGGAAAAAAAATTATTTGCTGAGATGGAAATACGGATATCAGATTCCTACCAAGATAACTGGAAGTTCCAACCACTAAGAACCCTAGTGAACCTAAAAAAAGGATACAGGCCCAACAAAAATTACTTGTTTTCCGAGACCCCGTTATAAGTTCTATCCATATATGTTCTGATTGCCAGTTCATACTATACTAGATCCGCTTGCATTCGATTGGAATTGAGAGAATAACCAAAATGAATTTGACTTTACTTCTATTGATCCCGAAGTAACTCTCATCAACTAGCACTATTTTGATGGAAACCATCAGGAGTAATTGGTTATATACGTTGACTTTTTATTTAAAATATTCGCCAATCCATTCATTTTTTACCAGCTATATCCATATATATGCATTTACGCGGATATCATGTGTCCGTATGCATAACAAACAGTTCTTTCCTTTGTGTTCGAAAAGAGCCACATATCGTACCATATTAAACTAAATAAATATATGTATTATGATCCCGTTATGATACCATGTTCAAATAAATTGATGAGAATTGGTTCCGTCGGATCTATACAATCTTATTTTTTTGGACATGAAGAAATAAAGAAGCCATTGCAATTGCCGGAAATACTAGGCCCACTAAGGGCACAAAAATGGAGGGTAAGTTGAGATCTGTCATAGAACGGGTGCCCCTTTCTTTATACCTATTATAAAGATATCTTATCATAAAGATATCTATTTATAAGTAATATTAATGAAATCTATTATAAGTGCAAGGAATGTCGAATTAAATGAAGTGTACCTAATTCATATTTCATTTTCAAAATGAATTTTTTAATTATTCTTCTCCCATCCTTATCTTCTTTCTAATAAGGAGTTTTTTTTATTAGTATGAACTAAATATAAATACTTGTTCGCTACAAATAATTGAATTTAGTGCTCTACTTTAATTTCAATTTCCTTCATTTTGATTCAAGGGAAAGAAACCGTGTAGTTGAAATAGCTCACTCAGAACACCTTTTAAAGGATTACGTGGTACGATTGAGTCGAATAAGCCCTTCTGGAATAAATACTCAGCTGATTGTGAACCCTCGGGTACTGTCTTATTCAATGTTTGTTCAATTACTCTTTTACCCGCAAATGCAATGTAGGCATTTGGTTCAGCAATAATAACATCTCCCAACATACCAAAACTGGCTGTTACTCCACCGGTTGTAGGAGATGTAAGGATTGAGACATAGAATAACTTTTTATTTGATTGATAATTATGTAAAACAGAAGAGATTTTAGCCATTTGCATCAAGCTCAAACTTCCTTCTTGCATACGTGCTCCTCCGGAAGCACACACAATAATGACAGGTAGAGATCGATTAGTCGCATACTCGATCAAACGGGTGATTTTCTCGCCAACTACGGATCCCATACTACCCCCCATGAACTCAAAATCCATAACCCCAATTGCTATTGGAATACCGTTTAGTTGACCTACGCCCGTTTGAACAGCTTCAGTTAAACCCGTCTTTCTTTGATAAGAATCGATACGATCTCTATAAGGTTCTTCCTCTGAATGAAATTCGATGGGGTCCATAGAGACCATATCTTCATCCATAGGATCCCAAGTGCCCGGATCAATCGAAAGTTCAATTCTATCTGAACTGCTCATTTTCAAATGATATCCACACTCTTCACAAATATTCATTTTTGACTTAAAAAATTTTTTATAATTTAATCCATAACAATTTTCGCATTGAACCCATAAATGTCTGTATTTTTGATTTATATTGAAATCACTGTCATTGTCATTGTCATTATTGTCATTGTCATTGTCATTGTCATTGTCATTGTCATTGTCATTGTCATTGTCATTGTCATTGTCATTGTCATTGTCATTATCATTGTCATTACTATTCGTTCTTATACTAGTACTAGAACTCCCGCTTTCACTACCACTTACACTTTCCGTACAAATGAAACTATAAATATAACTGTCACTAGAATTGTCGGTACCACCTGAAATAGAACTATTAATACTGACTTCAAAACGAAGATAACTATCAATGCAACTATTAATGTGATTAGTCCAACTAGATTGAGTATCATACATGTAATGATAATTGTAGTGATTATTACTATTAGACCCACTATTCAAATAATTAGAAAAAACACTTTCTAGTTCACTCAGAAAAGAACTACCATTGTCAATCTCAAAAATCTGATTTTCAATATCAAAATATACAGAATAACTGTCACCATTACTATCCCTAACTAAAAAAGTGTCGTCCGAGATAAAACTCCAAATATTCCTGATATCAAATAAATAATCAACATTACGGAAAGTATAACTGCTACTATTACTCCAATGGGGAATGTTTTTCCCCGTATCCGTTTTAATAGGCTCTTCACTTCCACTGGTATGTCCAATAGCATCAGAACTATATATTGATTTATTCAGCCCACACCTATGTTCTAGCTTTTCGTTAAACAACATCAATTCGTTAATCAACATCAAATTGAACCACCATTTTTCCATAGAGTCTTCCCGCCCCCTATTTTATGAAAATACAATAGATGAATAGTCATTCGATAAAGAATCATTTTACTATTTTTTTTTATTTCCTATCAAAATGAAGCATATGGATCCAATCATTAGGATTGTTAACTAACAACGGGTGAGTATTGAAAGAAATGATTCTTATTTTTGGAGAATCCGGGGTATCCACTTCGATATATATTATGATCGAATCTTTTCCTCAATTTAAAATAGAAAGACAGGTTTCTCTCATGTCATGTACAAATTATCAATAACAAGATAAATAGTTGTTTCTTTTCTTCCTATAAAATGCAGAATTCATTCTCGTATAATCTCTATCCTATAATAAAATAATACGTTTCTATTGCAACATGGAACTAAAAAGACAATATACAGGGTGGGTAGAAGGAGCCCTCCCCTGGCTTGATCTCTAGTCTGAACCTACGGGATATAAAATGATCCACGAATCCCAAGGATCCATCGGATTCATTTTATTATGTACCTAACAATAAACAATAAAAGTATTGGGTTATTTACTCTTCAATCTTATCTTGTATTTAGATCTTGTGTATATACATATAGGTAAGATCTGTACAGATGTATCTGTACATATGAAAGATATATGTAAATACTATAGTATTAGTATTAGTATTAGTATTAGTATAGAATACTAATTCTTTATCTTTATTCGGCTCAATCCTTTTTTTTTAGGAAAAGATTGGGCCGAGTTTAATTGCAATTAGGAGAACAAACAGGAATTACTGAATTACGCGCGCTTATTTATTCTCTGTATCTAGCTTCTATTTATCTAGCTTATCCACTGGTTCGAACTCGAATTTGATCTCCTTCCAGACTTCACAAGCAGCGGCTAGTTCAG